ATCGGCTAGAACAAGGTGATAGCCAAAAGGAATCACTGAATAACTTAGTAGAATTGATATGACTGCTATGGATGGTCCGATACTGAATAAACGAGTATCTCCTCTAGATGGAAGAAGATTCTCTTTGAAAAGTAGTTTTGTCCCATCTGCTAGAGCTTGAAGAATTCCCAAAGGACCGGCGTATTCAGGTCCAATACGTTGTTGTATCCCTGCGGATATTTCTCTTTCTAACCACACAATTACTAGTACACCTATTGTGATTCCCAATACAAGAGTAAAAATAGGGATAAGCATCCATATGCTCCCATAGACCTCTTTTAAGGATTCCAATCTGGAAAAAGAATTGATATCTTGTACTTCTGTTGTATCAATTATCATTTCAACGATCAACTTCTCCCATAATGATATCTATACTACCTAGTATCGTCATAATATCAGCCAATTTCATTCTTTTAACTAACTGAGGAAGAATTTGCAAATTGATAAAACCCGGCGGGCGAATTTTCCATCTCCAAGGAAAAACACTTTGATCTCCTATCAGAAAAATTCCCAATTCTCCCTTTGGGGCTTCAACTCTCACATAAAGTTCTTGCTTCGACAATTCAAAAGTGGGAGAGGGTTTTTTACTAATGAATCGATATTCAAAATCATTCCATTGGGGATCCCTTACTCTATCAAAGCAGCGGATTTCTAAATTCTCATAGGGGCCTCCCGGAATACCTTCCAGAGCCTGTTGAATAATTTTTATAGATTCCGTCATTTCACTGATTCGTATTAAATAACGAGCTAATGAATCCCCTTCTTTTTGCCATTGGACTTCCCAATCAAATTCGTCGTAACACTCATAATGATCAACTTTACGAAGATCCCATTGTATTCCGGAAGCTCGTAGCATTGGTCCTGATAAACCCCAATTTATTGCTTCTTCTCCACCAATAATGCCTACTCCCTCAACTCGTTCTAAAAAAATGGGATTCCGCGTAATAAGTTTTTGATATTCAGCAACCCCTGTTAAAAAATAATCGCAGAAATCCAAACATTTATCTATCCATCCATGAGGTAGATCAGCAGCTACTCCTCCGATACGAAAATAATTATGCATCATTCTCATACCGGCGGCAGCTTCGAATAAATCATATACTAATTCTCTTTCTCTGAAAATATAGAAGAAAGGGGTCTGTGCACCAATATCTGCCATAAAAGGGCCAAGCCATAACAAATGAGAAGCTATACGACTCAACTCCAACATAATTACTCTGATATAGCTGGCTCTTTTAGGTACTTGAATATTTCCTAACTGCTCTGGCGCATTTACGGTTATTGCTTCTGTGAACATAGTAGCTAAATAATCCCAACGTGTTACATAAGGCAGATATTGTATAATTGTTCGGTTTTCCGCAATTTTTTCCATTCCTCTGTGTAAATAACCAAATATTGGTTCACAGTCAATAACATCTTCACCATCTAGAGTAATGATGAGTCGAAGAACACCATGCATTGATGGGTGGTGAGGACCCATATTTACTATCATGAGGTCTTTTCTTGTAGTTGGTACATTCATAGGTTTTTCCCCGATTCATTCTTCCATGAATTTCTGAAAACGAAAAGAAATTCATCAAAATTCAAGATCTAATAAATCAAATAATTAAAGCTCTTCAAATTTTCAAATTAATGAGTTTTTGGCTCTCGAATATCCAACTGACCAATTAATTCTTTATAACGTACTCTATTTTTCTTTGACAAATAAGCGAGTAACCGTTGACGTTTTCCCAGAATTTTCCGTAGACCTCTCTGAGATAAATAGTCTTTTCTGTGCAATTCCAAATGTGAAGTCAGTCTTCGTATCTTATTGGTGAAACTGAATACTTGAAATTCAACAGACCCCCTTTTTTCTTCTTTTTCTTCTTGCGAAATAACTGAGATGAATGCATTTTTTACCATAAAACGATATCTTCTCCCCCCTTTTTCTTTCTTTTTTAAAGATATGAATTTTACCGATCAGTAATAATAATAATAATCCCAACCATTTGAATCTGGTTGAATTTCGTTATGGACTCCTAATTTTATCAAATCAAATTGAAAATTGGATTGATCGTTGATTAATTTTCAATTTGATTCATATAGGGAATAGCACTTACAAAAGAGAATAATTTAGACTTAAAATAAGAAGATTCTGTTGATTCATTTATAGATCTAATTGATACGTCATTGAATTAGTATCATGTATCAGAATGGAATGTAAGACAACGCATGTGTGCATCTGTTTGCTTTCATATACCAGATATGGTACAGGATATATAGAGGAAAAATGTGCCATCACCGAATTTAAAATTGTGGATACATATGTATCCTTACCATACTGAAACGACTGCCATTATTGGTATCAAACCAATAGCGATTCATACAAGCTAAATCTTCTAATCTATAATTGGGCCAAAGAAAGAACTTTAATTTCTTTTTATCTCTATCAAGATGTTTGCTTTCATCCAAAAATGGACCACAGTTTTTTACGTTGTTCACATTGCAAAATACTGGATTTCTATCTATACCATTCCTATTCTTTGAATTGAAACAAATTAGAATTCTCAATTCTCTACGACGTCTAGGCGATAAAATATTTTCAGGAACAAGCAAATCATAATGATTTTTGTCGCTATTTCCAGTTATCCTTTGATGTCTTGCAATGGATTTATAAAAATTATTCTTATCAACATTTTCTCGGCATCTTTGATTCTTACTCTTATGAACCAATGAAATACTTAGGGTTTGATACATAATAAATTGTCCATCATTTTTTACAGACAGATGAACCGGTTCGATAATCAATATCCCCTTTTTCATCAATTCTGTAAGAGTTAAATCCTTCTGAATCAGCATTATATCCAGACTCATTTCTCCCCTTCGAATAGAGGATATAGCAATTTCTCTTGGATTTATCAGTCTAAGCAGGAGACAATATACCTTGATATTATTGATCATTCTTTGATTTACAGAATCATCCCATCTCAATTGAAAAAGCAAATATCTTTTTAGGAAGAAATCGAGTTCTGCTTCCGTATTGCTTTTGTATTGCTTTTTCTTTCTACGTTTTTTTATGTCTGATCCTGCATAATCTTCTTCAACATCTTTTTCTTCTTGATTTCGATTCTCTAATTCAAGAGATTTTTTTTCATTCGATGATATAAAAAGATCCCTTTTTTGTTTTTGCTTTCCATTGATGTTTTTATTTTCACTAAAATTTGCAGTTCCAGTAAAATTGAAAAGAAGTAATTTGATCGGTATGACCCACGGTTTCATTTTATATGCATTATAAAGTAGCATAAATTCTGGGAAGAACCAAAGTCCGAGATTTGATATGGGACGACTTAGTATTTCTTCATTCATTCCCATCCAATCAAATCTTTTTTGGTTGGATGCTTTGATTTCTTGATCTTGATGAATTGTGAAATATAAAAGGCCTTTCTTGTCAATTTTATCAATTATTTGATAATTACTAATCTTAGTGTTTTTATTACTGTTGGTACTAATACTGATATCGATCCAGGCTTCAATATCGACCTTCTTTCTAAGACAAAAATTTAGAATTCTACAATCAAAATATTTTCTATCCGGACTTTTCATCATATCCATAATATCAGCTTCTCCTAGATAATTATTGATAAGGATACCTCCCAGCATATCAAATAATTTGTGTTTATGTGTGTTGTAATTATAATAAATCTCTTGGTTATTATTTACTTGTAATGGCGATCCATAAATATATGAGTTCTTCTTATCTTCATAATTAATAGATTTATATGATAAAAGATCATATCTATAGTGTTTTTTAAAATTCTCTTTTTGATTTGGTAATGAGTCTACTTCATAATCATTTTCTTTTTCGTAATAAATAAATGGGTCTTTTTCATATGAATCCCATTTGTTTAAATCTTTAGTTTGGGCCATACAACGTTGATTAACTCTATTTCGCCATTTTTGTGGTACTAATCTAGACCATCCAATCTGAGATAAATCATATTGATAATGACCCCTTAACCAGTTTTTCCATTGATTCATTCCAGAATTTCGAAGTTTTTTATGTCTTAATTCGGAATGAGATATTCCTCCAAAATAATCCTTTATTTCAATTTCATTCTTAAGAAAAAGAGATGTTCCGTGATATTGAAGAACAGATCTTAACTTATACAAGTTAATAACTTGAGTTTGTGATAATTTGTAAAATACATATGCTTGTGACAAAGAGGATAAGTCACCAAAAATCTGTGAATTCTTATTACGATTACTAATATTATAAAGTGACTTTATAAAGTGAATTTTATTTTTATTTGTTTTATTAATTCTTTCTTGATTTGCTTCATTATTGTAAATGTATTTATCAATAATTTTTTTTTTTGATTCAATAAAAAGTTGTGCATTGATCCTGGGAATATTAATGATACATCGAAGGATATCTATGTATATCCTTTCAATGAAAAATTTAAAAAAATAATGTGATTTACGGATTAATCGAGTATTTCTTCTTTTTAATATTTGCCAAATATTTTTTGGGGATTCTAATCTTTTAGCATTATGGCTTTTTTTGTTAGGACTAATATTTATCTCTGGAGTTATAGTTATAAATTCCTTTTTCTTGTCTTTTGTAATTTTTTCTATTTGATTTCTGATTGTGCTTGTTCTATCAGTCAGATCTTTCATTTTTTTTTCTGTCAGTGAATAATTTGTCCAATCCATAGATCGAATTTGAATGGACGATTCATGAATCATCCGATTAATATTACTGATTATCAAATCTTTTTCTTTTTTAGTTTCACTCGATTCATATCCTTCTCTCAATCTAAATAATAGAATTGGATTTATTTTTGAGAGTTCTTTTATTATTCTTTTTATAATTTTGATAACCCATTCTTTTGTTTCTTTTGAGACCGTTAGAAAAAAATTTGTTCTTTCTTTTAAAACTCTTAGAACTAGAAAACAATTCTTTTTCCATTTTATAATTTTTT